TTCAGTCCCAAATCTGTATTGATAGTTACATTGTAAGTGGTAGTGACAATTCCAGTAACAATTACATTTCTAGTTCCATTTGTGGTAAAAGTGGAAATAGTAGTCAAAACGAGGATACCAGAACGAGTGATCAAACTATACCAGAAAGTTCTACTCATCTGGGTGTAACTCAACAATACCGGCATTTGTGGGTTCAATGCGAAAATTGTTATGGATTAAATTATAAGAAATTTTTTAAATCAAAGATGCATCTTTGTGAACAATGTGGATATCATTTGAAAATGAGTAGTTCAGATAGAATCGAACTTTTGATCGATCCGGGCACTTGGGAGCCTATGGATGAAGACATGGTCTCTCTGGATCCCATTGAATTTCATTCGGAGGAGGAGCCTTATAAAAATCGTATCGATTCTTATCAAAGAAAGACAGGATTAACCGAGGCTGTTCAAACAGGCAGAGGGCAACTAAACGGTATTACCGTAGCAATTGGGGTTATGGATTTTCAGTTTATGGGAGGTAGTATGGGATCCGTAGTCGGGGAGAAAATTACCCGTTTGATTGAATACGCTACTAAAGAATTTCTACCTCTTATTATAGTGTGTGCTTCCGGAGGGGCACGCATGCAAGAAGGAAGTTTGAGCTTGATGCAAATGGCTAAAATATCTTCTGCTTTATATGATTATCAATCAAATAAAAAGTTATTCTATGTACCAATTCTTACATCTCCTACTACCGGTGGGGTGACAGCTAGTTTTGGTATGTTGGGGGATATCATTATTGCCGAACCCAATGCCTACATTGCCTTTGCGGGTAAAAGAGTAATTGAACAAACATTGAATAAAACAGTACCCGAGGGTTCACAAGCGGCCGAGTATTTATTCCAGAAGGGCTTATTCGATCTAATCGTACCACGTAATCCTTTAAAAAGCGTTCTGAGTGAGTTATTTCAACTACACACTTTCTTTCCTTTGAATCAAAATTAGAACATTAAGTTCAATTATTTTGAGCAAACAAGTAATTAGTTTATCGGAATCCAAGTTAAAATTAGACGAATGGGGTTTTCTTTGTTGACATAAGATCTAATTATATAAAGAATCAAAAGTCACAGAAAATCCGCCCCTTTTTCTATATTCCTGATTATTGATCAAGAAGCCTCTATTAACAAGATAAAAGATGAAATTCTTATTTTCGTGAAATTAGGCAAATCAAAAAAATATACTCTTCTCGTCATATATAATGAAAATCTATAAAATATAGAATTTTTTATTTTTTTTATATCTTACGATAATCCTATTTTGACTAAGAATCCCTGATGGATGGGATTCTAACAAACCCTTCAATATATTCAATATAATTATAAATATAAATAGAATCTAATTAATTTTTAAGAAACTTTTTGCTTAGTAAATGAAATTCGAAGACAAGAGCAAAAAATGAAGAAAATAATATCTCATCCATATCCTTTCAAATCTTTCATGTAGAAAGATGAAAAACTACATTATATACTCACTTAGATAGATACTTATATTTATACTTAATAGCTATTAAGTAATAATAATAATTCCAATTTTAGAATTATCAAATTATAATAAGATATCTTTATATATAATAAGATATCTTTATATTATAAATATAAAATATAAATAATAATAACAGGTACAAATAGTAAATCGAGGTACCCATTCTATGACAACTCTTAACTTTCCCTCTGTTTTGGTGCCTTTAGTAGGCCTAGTATTTCCGGCAATCGCAATGGCTTCTTTATTTCTTCATGTTCAAAAAAACAAGATTGTTTAGAGCCGATGGCACAAAATCTCATCTATTTTTTTTTTCAAAACTGACGCTTGTATCATAACACAGATATCTATTTAGCAAAATATGGTATAAGCGGCTTCCGCCGAAAAACTCTTATGTCTCCAGAAAATGCTATAGGGATCAATGGATTCTAGCTATTTTCAAATAGACCCGAATCGACGGATAGCTGAACTGTAAAGTTGGTCTATCTATTTGGCTATCTTTAATGAGATCATACGAAGGGTATGTTATTAGTTTAGATCTAACGAATTTAATGAATTACTCCTAAAGGATCACATCAAACTAGTGCTAGTTGATGCGAGTTACTTCGGAAAAAAAAGGACTAAAGTCAAATTCATTTGGGGTATTCTCTCAATTCCAAAAAAATCAACTGGATCAAGTATGAGTTGTCGATCAGAACATATATGGATAGAACCTATAACGGGGGCTCGAAAAACAAGTAATTTCTGCTGGGCTGTTATCCTTTTTTTAGGTTCATTAGGATTCTTGTTGGTTGGAACCTCGAGTTATCTTGGTAGAAATTTGATATCTTTATTTCCGTCTCAGGAAATAGTTTTTTTTCCACAAGGAATTGTGATGTCTTTCTACGGAATCGCGGGTCTTTTTATTAGCTCCTATTTGTGGTGCACAATTTCGTGGAATGTAGGTAGTGGTTATGATCGATTTGATAGAAAAGACGGAATAG